TTTATTTATTTTTTTTATTTATTTTTATTTATATATAAAAATTATTCCATATGGTTTATATTTATATATATATATATATTAAATATTTATATAAATTTTAGACATATATATGTAATATTAATATTTTATAAATATATTATAATATTAATATTGAATAATCTAAATAGAATATTAAAAATTTAATATGTATAATAAATTTTAAAATTAATATTACAAAAAATAAATAAATATACAAGAAAAAAAATTTTAATTATAAATATACATAATATTAATATTTTATAAATATATTAAAATATAAATCAATTTTAATAGAATATTAAAAATTTAATATATATATATATATAATAATAATAATAAATTTTAAAATTAATATTATAATAAATAATTATATAAAAAAAAAAAAAAAAAAAAAAATTTGAGTGAAATAAAATCTATATTAAAAATTTTTAATATAGATAAAAATTTATGATTTAAAAAATTTATTTTTAATTTATTTTACATGTAAATTTTAGTATTAAATTTTAATTATTTTAATAATAATTGAGATTTATTTATAGTAATTAATATTAAAAATTTAAGAGATTAAGATTTAGTTATATTAGAATTATTAACTAATTTTGTGCCAGCAGTTGCGGTTATACAAAAGATAAAATAAATTTTTTCAGTATATAATAAATAAATAAATAAATAAATTAAATATTAAATTATTAGGTGAAATTTTAATTTAATTAAAATTTATAATTATTTTATGAATTTAATAAATTTTTTTTTAAACTAGGATTAGATACCCTATTATTTGAAATTTAAGTTATAATGCTAAAAAAGTAAATAAATTATTATTGAAACTTAAATAATTTGGCGGTATTTTAGTTCATTTAGAGGAATCTGTTTAATAATTGATAATCCACGAATAAATTTACTTAATTTATTTATTTTGTATATCGTTGTTAAAAAAATATTTTTAAATAAAAATAATATTTAAAAATTAAAATAAAAAATTAATTCAGATCAAGATGCAGATTATAATTAAGAATATAATGGGTTACAATAAATTTATTTAAATGAATATTATTTTGAAAAATAAATTGAAAGTGGATTTAAATGTAATTTTATTTAAATTAATAAAATGAATTATAATTAAAATATGTACATATTGCCCGTCACTTTCATTTTAAAATTGGAATAAGTCGTAACAAAGTAGAGGTACTGGAAAGTGTTTCTAGAAAGACAAATTAGAGCTTGTTGATAAGTATTTCATTTACATTGAAAAGAAATTATTTAATTAATTAATTTGAGAAGAAAAGATTAATAATTTAATGAGTAATAAAAATAATTTTAATATTAAATATATTTTAAATAGGGGGTTAAAGTATAAATAATAGAAAAAATTAAAAAATTTATAGAAAATTAGTATTGTAAAAGAATTTTTAAATAATTATGAAAATTAAATGTTTGGGAAGTAAATTTTATTTATTGTATCTTGTGTATCAGAGTTTATTAATAATGAGTTTTATAAAAAAAAATCTCGAATTTAAAAGAGTTAATTAATTAATAAATTTATTGTTGAAAAAATATTTTTAATAGTTAATTTGCAATGAAATGTTATTCGTTTTTAAATATATCTAGTTTTTTTAGAAATAAATTTAATTTATAATTTTTATAAAATAAAAATAAGAATTTAAAAATTATTTTTAAATAAAAATTAAATATTTTAAGGGATAAGCTTTAAATTAAAATTTTATAATTAATAAATTAAAAATAAATTAAGATTTTTAAAATTTATATTGTTTATAAATTATATTTTTTTATAAAAAATTTTAATAAAAATAAAATTTTTAAATAAATTTAATTTTTTATAAAAAAATAATTTTTAATAAAAAAAAATTAGTAATAATGATAAAATTAGTATAATATGTTATAAATTTAATAAAATAATTATTAAAAATTAATTAAAAGGAATTCGGCAAAATTATATATTCACCTGTTTAACAAAAACATGTCTTTTAGAAAATAATATAAAGTCAAATCTGCCCACTGATAAAAATTAAAGGGCTGCAGTATATTGACTGTACAAAGGTAGCATAATCAATAGTCTTTTAATTGAAGACTTGTATGAAAGATTTAATGAAATATAAACTGTCTCTTATTTATAATTAGAAATTAATTTTTTAGTAAAAAAGCTAAAATAAGTTTAAAAGACGAGAAGACCCTATAGAGTTTTATTATTAAATAATTTTTTAATTCTTATTTTAATAAATTAAATAAAAAATTATTTAATAATTTTATTGGGGTGATAAAAAAATTTAATAAACTTTTTTTAATATAAAACATTAATTAATGATTAATTGATCCATAATTTATGATTAAAAGAAAAAATTACCTTAGGGATAACAGCGTAATTTTTTCTTTTAGTTCAAATAGGAGAAAAAGTTTGCGACCTCGATGTTGGATTAAGATAAAATTTAAATGCAGAAGTTTAAAATTTTGATCTGTTCGATCATTAAAATCTTACATGATCTGAGTTCAAACCGGTGTAAGCCAGGTTGGTTTCTATCTTTAAATAATTAAAATATTTTAGTACGAAAGGATTAAATATTTAAAATAAATTTTATATAAAGAGAATTTTATTAATTATATGTATATAATGCTATTTTGACAGAAAAATGTAATGATTTTAGAAGTCATAAATATATAGTTAATTTATATATATAGTAGTGTTAATAATAGATATAATAAATATTTTAATTGGAATATTAATTTTAATTATTGGAGTTATGATTGGTGTGGCTTTTTTAACATTATTTGAACGTAAAATTTTGGGTTATATTCAAATTCGAAAAGGGCCTAATAAAATTGGATTTATGGGATTATTACAGCCATTTTCTGATGCTATTAAATTATTTACTAAAGAACAAACATATTTAAATTATTCTAATTATATACCTTATTATTTTTCTCCTATTGTAAGATTTATTTTATCCTTAATAATTTGAATATTAATTCCTTATTATTTTAATATAATTAGATTTAATTTAGGAATTTTATTTTTTTTTTGTTGTACAAGATTAGGTGTTTATACTATAATAGTAGCTGGGTGGTCTTCAAATTCAAATTATTCTTTATTAGGGGGTTTACGAGCAGTAGCTCAGACAATTTCTTATGAAGTTAGATTAAGTTTAATTTTATTATCTTGTATTATTTTAATTATGGATTTTAATTTAATAAAATTTAAATTATATCAATCTTTAATTTGATTTATTTTTTTAATAATACCTTTGAGATTATGTTGGTTATCTTCAAGATTAGCTGAAACTAATCGAACTCCTTTTGATTTTGCAGAGGGGGAAAGAGAATTAGTTTCTGGATTTAATATTGAATATAGAAGAGGGGGATTTGCATTAATTTTTTTAGCAGAATATTCAAGAATTTTATTTATGAGTTTGATATTTAGTTTAATTTATATAGGGGGATATGATTTAAATTTATTATTTTATTTAAAAATAGTTTTTATTTCTTTTATTTTTATTTGAGTTCGTGGAACTTTACCTCGTTATCGTTATGATAAATTAATATATTTGTCTTGAAAAACTTATTTACCTATTTCTTTAAATTTTATAATGTTATTTATTGGTTTAAAAATTTATTTAATTTAATAATATATTTTTAGTATAAATTAATAGAATAATAATTCTTTCTTAAGTTTTCAAAACAAATGCTTATAAAAGCTTATTAATTATTAATTAAAAATTAAATTATCTCAAATTTTATTTATTAAAGGATTTAAAATAAAATAGGAAAAATATAATATAGTTAATAATTGTCCTGTAATGATAAAAGGGTCTTCAACAGGACGAGCTCCAATTCATGTTAATAAAATAATTGTAGCAATTATAATTCAAAATAAAATTTGATTAATTGGGTAAAATTGTATACCTTGAATTTTTTTATTAAAAGTTAGAGGAAGAATAAATAAAATTAAAATAGATATAATTAAAGCAATTACACCTCCTAATTTATTAGGAATTGAGCGAAGAATAGCATATGCAAATAAAAAATATCATTCTGGTTGAATATGGACTGGGGTAACTAAAGGATTTGCGGGAGTGAAATTATCTGGATCTCCTAATAAGTAAGGGTTAGTTAAAGTTAATATAATTAAAGAAAAAAGTAAAATAATAAATCCAATTAAATCTTTAAAAATGAAAAATGGATGAAAAGGAATTTTATCTAAATTTCTATTAATTCCTAGGGGGTTATTAGAACCTGTTTGGTGTAAAAATAATAAATGAATTATAGTTATTATTATAATAATAAAGGGGAAAAGAAAATGGAATGAATAAAATCGAGTTAAAGTCGCATTATCAACTGCAAATCCCCCTCAAATTCATTGGACTAATAAAGTTCCTAAATAAGGAATGGCAGATAATAAATTAGTAATAACAGTAGCTCCTCAAAAAGATATTTGACCTCAAGGTAATACATATCCTATAAAAGCTGTAGCTATTAATAAAAATAAAATTAATACTCCTACTATTCATGTATAAAAAAGATTAAATGATTCATAATAAATTCCTCGACCAATATGAAAATAAACACAAATAAAAAAAAATGAAGCTCCATTAGCATGAAGAGTTCGAATTAATCAACCATAATTAACATTTCGACAAATATAATTAACTCTATAAAATGCTAATTCAATATTAGCAGTGTAATATATAGTTAAAAATAATCCTGTAATAATTTGAATAATTAAACATAAAGAAATTAAAGATCCAAAATTTCATCATGATGAAATATTGGATGGTGAAGGTAAATCAATAAGAGAATTATTAATAATTTTAATAATTGGATGATTTTTTCGTAAAGGTTTAAATTTATTTAACATTAATTAGAAATATAATCGTAAAGGACCATAAAAAATATTAGTAATTTTAATAATTGCAATTAAAGTAATAAATAAATAAATAATTAGTATTATTATTATTAAATAATTTTGTTTATTATAAAGTTTAGTTAAATTAATATTATTTTCATTATTAAAAAATAAAAAAAAATTAAAAAAATTATTTATTTCATAATTAGAAAATAAATTTATTCAATTTAAATTATATATATTTATAAATGAAATTATTAATAAATTTAATGTAATAAAAATAATTAAAAATTTATTTTTTATAGAAAAAGAAAATAATTCATTAGATGCAATTCTGGCTACATAAATAAATAAAACTAATAAACCTCCTAAAAATGTTAAAAATAAAATATATGAAAATCAATAAGTATTAATAATTATTCCTGAAATTATACAGATTAATAAGGTTTGGGATAAAATTATTAATCCTATAGATAAAGGATGCTTTAAAAAAAATATAAAAATAGTTAATATAATTATAATTGAAGGTAAGAATGTCCTTAAAATATCAAAGAGTAGTTTAATTAAAATAATAATTTTGGAGATTATAGATAAAGAAATTCTTTTTCTTTGAAGTTTTTAAAATTAATATTTATTATTGATTTACAAGACCAATGTTTTAGATTTAAACTATAAAAACTATAAATGGTAAATATATGATTTATTATTATTTTAATATTTATAATTGGAAATATAATTTTCGTGTCTAAACATAAGCATTTATTAATTATGTTATTAAGATTAGAATTTATTGTTTTAAGAATATATTTATTAATATTATTATATTTAAGATTAATTGAATTTAATATATATATATTAATAGTTTTTTTAGTTTTTTCAGTTTGTGAAGGTGCTTTAGGATTATCAATTTTAGTTTCAATAATTCGAACTTATGGAAATGATTATTTTCAAAGATTTAATTTATTATAAGATGTTAAAATTTTTTTTTATAATTTTATTTATAATTCCTTTATGTTTTAAAAAAAAATTATTTTGAATGGTTCAAATATCATTATTTTTAATAATATATTTATTTTTAAATATTTCAATTAATATTATAAATTTTTGTAATATTAGATATATAATAGGTTGTGATATAATTTCATTTGGTTTAATTATATTAAGTTTATGAATTTGTGCTTTAATAATTATAGCTAGAGAAAAATTATTTAAATATAATTTTTATATAATTTTTTTTTTGTTAAATATTATTTTTTTAATAATAATATTATATTTAACTTTTTCTATAATAAATTTATTTATATTTTATTTATTTTTTGAGGGAAGATTAATTCCTACTTTAATATTAATTATTGGTTGGGGGTATCAACCAGAGCGAATTCAGGCTGGAATATATTTATTATTTTATACTTTATTTGTTTCTTTACCTTTATTATTAGGAATTTTTTTTATTTTTAGAAAAATAAATAGAATAATAATTTATTTTTTAAAATTTTATGATTACAATATATATATATTATATTTTTCAATAATTTTAGCTTTTTTGGTAAAAATGCCTATATATTTTATACATTTGTGATTACCTAAAGCTCATGTTGAAGCTCCTGTTTCTGGCTCTATAATTTTAGCTGGGGTAATATTAAAATTAGGGGGTTATGGTCTTTTACGAGTTTTAATTTTTATAAGAAGAATTTCTATTAAATTGAATTTTATTTGAATTATTATTAGATTAATTGGGGGATTTTATATTAGATTAAAATGTTTTTGCCAAGTAGATATTAAATCACTAATTGCTTATTCTTCTGTTGCTCATATAGGAATAGTAATTGGGGGTATTATAACAATAAATTATTGAGGCTATTTAGGATCTTATATTATAATAATTGGACATGGTTTATGTTCATCTGGAATATTTTGTTTAGCAAATATTAATTATGAACGATTGAATAGACGAAGATTATTTATTAATAAAGGAATAATAAATTTTATACCTTCATTAACTTTATGATGATTCTTATTACTATCAGCAGCTATAGCTGCTCCTCCAACCTTAAATTTAATAGGTGAAATTAGTTTAATTAATAGAATAGTAAGTTGATCTTGGTTATCAATAATCATATTAATAATAATTTCTTTTTTTAGAGCTGGCTATAGATTATATTTATATTCATATAGACAACATGGAAAATATAATTTAAGATTATATAGATTTTATGTAGGTTTATCTCGAGAATATTTATTATTAATATTACATTGATTACCTTTAAATATATTAATTTTAAAAATTGATTATTTTATAATTTGATTTTATTTAAATAATTTAAGAAAAATATTGATTTGTGGAATCAAAAATGTGATAAATAATTCATCTCTTTAAATAATTAATAAAAAACAATTTTCTATTTGTTTTATAAGATTTTTTTTTTTATTTTTTTTTAGATTAATTAATTTTTTTATAATAATTTATTTTATTATAAATAATATAAATTTATTTATAGAGTGGGAAATAATTTCTTTTAATTCTATAAATATTGTTATGTCTATTTTATTAGATTGAATATCTTTATTATTTATAATATTTGTATCTTTAATTTCTTCTTCAGTAATTTATTATAGACAAAGATATATGAAATCTGAATTAAATTTGAATCGTTTTATTATATTAGTTTTATTATTTTTTTCGTCAATAATTTTATTAATTATTAGTCCTAATATTATTAGTATTTTTTTAGGTTGAGATGGGTTAGGGTTAGTTTCTTATTGTTTAGTTATTTATTATCAAAATATTAAATCTTTTAATGCAGGTATATTGACAGCTTTATCTAATCGAATTGGGGATGTATGTATTTTAATGGTTATTTCTTGAATAATGAATTATGGGAGATGAAATTATATTTTTTATTTAAATTTTATAAATAATGATTTTAGAATAAAAATTATTAGAATTATAATTATTTTATCTGCTATGACTAAAAGAGCTCAAATTCCTTTTAGATCTTGATTACCAGCAGCTATAGCTGCTCCTACACCTGTTTCTGCTTTAGTTCATTCATCAACTTTAGTAACTGCTGGGGTTTATTTATTAATTCGTTTTAATAGCTTAATAATTGATAGTTTATTTTTAAAATTATTATTATTATTATCAGGATTAACAATATTTATATCTGGTATTTCAGCAAATTATGAATTTGATTTAAAAAAAATTATTGCTTTGTCTACTTTAAGACAATTGGGTTTAATAATAAGAATTTTAAGAATAGGATTACCTGATTTAGCATTTTTTCATTTATTAACTCATGCTATATTTAAAGCTTTATTGTTTATATGTGCTGGAGTAATTATTCATATAATAAATGATAATCAAGATATTCGTTTAATAGGGGGAATTAGAATATATATTCCATTAACATCTTTATGTTTAAATATTTCAAATTTGGCTTTATGTGGAATTCCTTTTTTAGCGGGGTTTTATTCTAAAGATTTAATTTTAGAAATAGTTTTAATAAGAAATTTAAATTTAATAATTTTTTATTTATATTATTTTTCTACAGGATTAACAATATTTTATACTATTCGTTTATTATTATATTTAATAGTAAATGATTATAATTTATTAACAATTTACAATTTATATGATGAGGATTATGTAATATTAAAAAGAATATTTATATTATTATTTATAAGAATTATTACTGGTAGATTTTTAAGTTGAATAATTTTTAATTATCCTTATATAATTTATTTACCTTTAAATTTAAAATTAATAGTTATTTATGTAAGATTAATTGGTGTATTTTTAGGTTGATTAGTGAGTAATATAAAAATTTATTCAGTCAATAAATTTTTAATGAGATATAAATTAAGTTTATTTATAAGTACAATATGATTTATACCTAATTTATCGACTTATGGTTTAAATTATTATTTTTTAAATTTTGGTCAAAATATATTAAAAAATTTAGATTTAGGTTGATATGAATTATATAGAAGTCAGGGTATATTTAAGATTATTAAAAATTATTCTATTTTTAATAGTTATATTCAAATAAATAATTTAAAAATTTATTTATTTAGATTTATTTTATGAATATTATTTCTTATTTTAATATTAATGATTAATATAAATTATTATTTAAATAGCTTAAAAAGAGTATAATATTGAAGATATTATGGTGATTAAAAAAAATCTTTAAATAAATTAAATTTATAAAAATTTAATTTATTTTAATTTTACAATGAAAATGTAATGTTTTATTTAAACTATATAAATAATTTTTTAAATATTTTTAAAAGAAATATTAATGATAAATTCACTAAAAATTAAGTTAGCAGCTTAATATAGAATATTTCATTTTTAATATATATATATATATAAGATTTAATTGGAAAATTAAATTCATTAATATCATTAACAGTGATATACCTCTATTTTGGTTTCAATTAATATAATAATATATAAATAAGGAGTTATTTACTCTTCTTTTAAGTCGAAATTAAATGCATATAAATTTGCTTCTTATTTAATTTAAGATAAATTGAAAATTTCAATATATTTTGAATGCAAATCAAATGTTTTAAATAAACTATAATCCTATATATATATATATATATATATATATATATATATATATAGGATTAATTTGTTCAGTTTAATATACCTTGATTTCATTCATGATAGAGGCCAATTAATAATATAATAATAAAAAAAAAACTTGTTTTAGTTCAAATAATAAGATTAACTATTTTAAATGATGTAATTATTGGAAAAATTAAAGCAATTTCTACATCAAAAATTAAAAAAATTACTGTAATTAAGAAAAAATGTAAAGAAAAAGGATTACGAGCAGAAGATTTAGGGTCAAATCCACATTCAAAAGGTGAACATTTTTCACGATCTTTAAAAGATTTTTTTGATAAAATTAAAGATAAAAATATAATAAAATTGGAAATAAAAATGATAATAATTGATATTATAAATAATAAAATAATTATTTATATTAAATAATTATTTAAACTTTTTGATTGGAAGTCAAATATACTAAATATATTATATAAATAATTAATTACCTCATCAATAAATAGAGATATATAAAAATAATCAAACTACATCAACAAAGTGTCAATATCAAGCTGCAGCTTCAAATCCAAAATGATGTTTATTAGAAAAATGGTTTATTAAATGACGAAAAAAACATGTAATTAAAAAAATTGTCCCAATAATTACATGAAGACCATGGAATCCGGTAGCTATAAAAAATGTTGCTCCATAAATTCTGTCTGCAATAGTAAAAGGAGCTTCATAATATTCATAAGCTTGAAGAATAGTAAAATAAATTCCTAATATAATAGTAATAAATAAACTTTGTTTAGTTTGAGAAAAATTATATTGTAAAATTGCATGATGAGATCAAGTTACAGTTACTCCAGAAGTAATTAAAATAATAGTGTTTAATAAAGGAATTTGAAATGGATTAAAGGGAATAATATTTAAAGGGGGTCAGAAAATGCCAATTTCAATATTTGGAGATAAACTTCTATGAAAAAAAGCTCAGAAAAAAGAAATAAAAAAAAAAATTTCAGAGATAATAAATAAGATTATTCCTCATCGTAAACCTTTTAAAACAAAAATTGTATGATTACCTTGATAAGTACCTTCACGACAAATATCTCGTCATCATTGATATATAGTTAAAATAATAATTAAATAAGCTAAAATTAATAAAGATATATTAAAATTATGAAATCATTTTACTAATCCTGTAACTAAGGTTATAACTCCAATAGCTCCTGTTAATGGTCAAGGTCTATAGTCTACTAAATGATAGGGGTGATTATGATTTGACATTAATTTACTTCATTAGAATAGAGAGTTCTTAAAATAGTAATTACATAAGATTGAATAATAGCTACAGCTGTTTCTAAACTTAATAAAAGAATTTGAATAAAAATTAAAATAATAATAAGATAATTAGGTATATTAATTCCAGTATTACTTAAAAGAGTAAGTAAAAGATGGCCTGCAATTATGTTAGCAGTTAAACGAATAGCTAAAGTTCCAGGTCGGATAATATTTCTAATAGTTTCAATTAATACTATAAATGGTATTAAGATATTTGGAGTTCCTTGAGGAATTATATGAATAAATATATGTTGAGAATTATTAATTCATCCATAAATTATAAATCTTAATCATAAAGTTAAAGTAAGAGATAAAGAAATAGTTAAGTGTCTAGTTCTTGTAAAAATATAAGGAAATAAACCTAAAAAGTTATTAAATAAAATAAATGAGAATAATGAAATAAAAATAAAAGTTGATCCATTAAATCTATTAGGACCTAAAAGATTTTTAAATTCAATATGAAGTTTATTAATAATTAAATTTCAAAAAATATAATGACGATTAGGAATTATTCAAAAATTGAATGGAATAAATATAATACCTAAAAAAGTTCTAATTCAATTTAAAGGGATATTAAAAAAGTTGGTTGAAGGATCAAAAATTGAAAATAAATTAGTTATCATTTTCAAAAAAATTGAGAAATAATTTTTTTTTTATTTAAATTAAAATTTATTTTATTAACATTAAAAATATAATAATTAATAATATTAAATAAAATAAAAATAAAAATAAATATAATAAAAGAGATAAGTCAATTAATTGGTATTATTTGTGGAATAAAAGAATATTATGAAGAATAATAATTTAAATTTGACATATTTATGTTATAAATTAACTAATTCTTTTTTCATTAGAAGTAAATGTTAATTTACTATAAAATGGTTTAAGAGACCAGTACTTACTTTCAGTCATCTAATGATGAATAATTATTAATTCAATTAATAAAATTTTTAATTGAAATTCTTTCAATTACGATAGGTATAAAACTATGATTAGCTCCGCAAATTTCTGAGCATTGACCAAAAAAAAGACCTGGTCGATTGATAAAAAAATTTGTTTGATTTAATCGACCAGGATTAGCATCAATTTTAATACCTAAAGAAGGAATTGTTCAAGAATGAATTACGTCAGTAGCAGTTACTAAAATACGAATTTGATTATTTATAGGAAGAGTAATACGATTATCAACATCTAATAAACGAAAATTATTTTTTTTTCTGTCTTGGATTATATAAGAATCAAATTCAATATTAGAGAAATCAGAATATTCATAACTTCAGTATCATTGGTGACCAATTGATTTTAAAGTAATTAAAGGATTATTTAGTTCTTCTAAAAGGTATAATAAACGAAGTGAAGGTAAGGCAATAAAAATTAAAGTAATTGCTGGAAGAATAGTTCAAATTAGTTCAATTATTTGTTCTTCTAATAAAAATCGATTAATATATTTATTAAAAAATAATCTTAATATTAAATAACTAACTAAAATAGTAATTATAATTAAAATAATTAAAGTATGGTCATGAAAAAAAATAATTTGTTCTATTAAAGGAGAGGCTCTATTTTGAAAATTAAGATTAGATCATGTTGCTATTTCTAAAAAAAGGATAATTCCTTTATAAATGGGGTTTAAATCCATTACATTTAATCTGTCATATTAGAAAATACTTAAAATAGGTAATTCATTATATGAATGTTCAGTTGGGGGTAAATTTTGTAATCATTCAATAGATGAGGATATATTTATAGGAAATAAATTTAAACGTTGATTAATAAAAGATTCTCAAATAATTATTATTATTATAATTATAGATAATAAAGAAATTAATGAACCTAAAGAAGAAATAATATTTCAAGAAATATAGCTATCAGGATAGTCTGAATATCGACGAGGTATTCCTGCTAAACCTAAAAAATGTTGGGGAAAAAAAGTTAAATTAACACCTAAAAATATAGTGATAAATTGAATTTTTAGTAAAAATGAATTGAGATTTAAACCTGTAAATAAAGGATATCAATGAATAAATCCTCCAAAAATAGCAAAAACAGCACCTATAGAAAGGACATAATGAAAATGTGCCACAACATAATAAGTATCGTGAAGAGTAATATCAATTGAAGAATTAGCTAAGATTACTCCTGTTAATCCTCCTACTGTAAATAAAAATACAAATCCTAAACTTCATAATATAGAAGGACTATAATTAATTTGAGTTCCATGAAGTGTGGCTAATCAACTAAAAATTTTAATACCTGTAGGTACTGCAATAATTATTGTAGCTGATGTAAAATAAGCACGAGTATCAATATCTATACCTACTGTAAATATATGATGAGCTCAGACAATAAAACCTAATAATCCAATAGCTATTATGGCATAAATTATTCCTAAACATCCAAATGTTTCTTTTTTTCCACTTTCTTGAGAAATGATATGAGAAATTATACCAAATCCGGGTAAAATAAGAATATAAACTTCAGGATGACCAAAAAATCAAAATAAATGTTGATATAAAATAGGATCTCCTCCTCCTGCTGGATCAAAAAAAGATGTATTAAGATTTCGATCTGTTAAAAGTATAGTAATAGCTCCAGCTAATACAGGTAAAGAAAGAAGTAAAAGTAAAGCTGTGATACCAACTGATCAGACAAATAAAGGTATTTGATCAAAAGATAAATTATTAATGCGCATATTAATAATTGTAGTAATAAAATTAATAGCTCCTAAAATTGAAGAAATACCAGCTAAATGAAGAGAAAAAATTGCTAAATCTACAGAAGAACCTTGATGAGCAATGTTAGACGAAAGAGGGGGATAAACTGTTCATCCTGTACCAGCTCCATTTTCAACAATTCTTCTTGAGATTAACAGAGTTAATGAAGGAGGTAATAATCAAAATCTTATATTATTTATTCGAGGGAAAGCTATATCAGGAGCTCCTAATATTAAAGGAACTAATCAGTTACCAAATCCTCCAATTATAATTGGTATAACTATAAAAAAAATTATAATAAAAGCATGAGCTGTGACAATAGTATTATAAATTTGATCATCTCCAATTAAAGATCCAGGATTACCTAGTTCTGTTCGAATTAATAAACTTAAAGAAGAACCAACTAATCCTGCTCAAATTCCAAAAATAAAATATAAAGTTCCAATATCTTTATGATTAGTTGAATAAAGTCATTTTCGCAAATAAAATGGCTGAAATAATAAGCGATAAATTGTAAATTTATTAATGAGAATAATCTCTTTTATTAAATTTATAGTCTTATATTCAAAAATGATTTAAAATTGCAAATTTTAAGGGGTAAGAAAATTACTAAGGCTTAAAGAAATTTTCTTTATAAATAATTTTGAAGATTATTAGTTTAATTAACTTAAAACCTTATATAATTAAAAAAAAAATAAAGTTCTAAGAATTATTCCAAAATTAGAGATTAAACTGAAAATTATAATTAGTAATAAAAAATTATTTTTGATTATAATTTTAAATCATTTTAATTTAAAATAATTAAATATGATACAAGAGTAAATAATTCGAATATAAAAAAATAATGTGATTAAGCTTATAATAATAAAAATAAAAGAAATAATAAATATGTTATTAATTATAAAAAAATTAATAATAATTCATTTAGGAAAAAATCCTAAAAAAGGAGGTAATCCTCCTAATGAAAAAAAATTAAATATTAAAAATAATTTTAATATAAAATTTATATTAAAAATAAATAATTGATTAATAAAAAAAATATTTATAATATAAAATAATAAGCATATAACTCTAATTAAAAAAGAATATAAAATAAAATATAATAATCATAAATTTTCTCTAATTATAATTGAAGCTATCATTCATCCTAAATTATTAATAGAAGAAAAAGATATTAATTTTCGTAAAGATGTTTGATTGATTCCTCCAATAGCTCCAATAATAGAATTTATAATTATAATTAATAATAAAAAATTTTTATTTATATAATATGACAATAAAATTATAGGGGTAATTTTTTGTCAAGATATTAAAATAAAACAATTTATTCAAGATATACCTTCAATAATATTAGGAAATCAATAGTGAAAAGGAGCTGATCCTATTTTTATTAATATTGAAGAATTAATTAGAATTGAAAATAAATTTAATTCAAAATTTTTTATTAAAATTATTTTCAATAAAATAGAAAATAAAAAATTAATAGAGGCAATAGATTGAGTTAAAAAATATTTTAAAGAAGCTTCTGAATTTATAAGATTATTAGAGTTAGAAATTAGGGGGATAAATCTTAGTAGATTAATTTCTAATCCAATTCAACATCCTAATCATGAATTAGCTGAGATTGAAATAAGGGTTCTAAAAAATAAAATAAAAATAAAAAATATTTTGTTAGAATTAATATTAAGTAAAATAATAAATAATTAAAAATAATATAAATTTAAAATTTATATAATGAAAAAATTAATTTAATTTATTTTAATAGTATATTTTAGTGTAAGATGCACAATAATTTTTGATATTATTAGGTATAGTTTAATTCTATAAAATATAATAAAGGTAAAATTTTACATTATTTATTCTATCAGAATACTCCTTTATTCAGGCACTTTATTTAAAAAAAAGGTAATTCCTTTATAGTTGGGGTATGAACCCAAAAGCTTAGCTTAGCTTATTTTTAA